GCTTTTTAATATTGGATTTTTTAGCATTGGGGCGTGCCTTAAAAGTTTAGTAGGGATTTTTAGGCCAATATTTGGAGAAATTTGCGGCAAATTAATGCGATGTGTATGTATATATATATATATAATGCGGATAGCTAGCCCATATATCAACTTGCTAGCTTATACGTTCTCGAACCTTCCTTGGTTTCGGGGTTTGACAAGGATAATAGGATTCGCTGAGCGTAGGGGGTAGGGGGGTTTGTCGCGCAGAAACCGAGAGGGGGGGCATATATATAGGGGTAAGTTGAAGAAGGAATGAATATGTTATGCACTTGAGGTAAAAGTATGTAATTCTTAAGTTATGTCTTTTAATAATGAACCTACTTAAACTCAAGCAAGGAATATGTTCAACCTTGATTTATCATTTGAGCCTGCACTCTGAGATGCAAGGTGAAAGGTAACCAAAAAGAGAACCCCTATGCATATAAAAGAATGCTCGGCATGTGGGGTTAATGAGGAGTATGTACTCACATCATTTAACCATATGCCAGATATAATTATCCGAGGGGGGAATTTTTACAGTCCTGTCCGTGAGATTCCAAGCCAAATGCAAGTAATAGTTCATATTATGTTACCCCCACGATTTATGTCCCTGATTTTATCATGCAGAATATGCCTTAATATAAACCAGTAGGTGGTCTCTTACTACATTAATATGGTTTAATTAAATCCTAGTTGATTATTTCAAGGAAATATTTGAGAGCCAATTATAGGGGAATAATCTATTTCCCGGGTCGAAATAAATTATTTGTGAGTTTTAATATTTTGGTTTATGTACGTTTTGAACGTTAGTACTTGCTTTATGGTTAATATAAATGAATGGTGATAATACATATATATGTACTAATGCATTATGTAATATAATGCATATATATGTACTAAACCATATAGGTTACTATCAGAAGATAGTTTAATTTAGAATTCTGGCTTTGGGAGCCAGGGGTGGGAGTTAAAATCTCTCTTTTCTGGGCGCTAGGGGGGAATTTAACCTCCGATCTTCGGATTACAAGACCGATGCTTTTATACTAAGCTACTAGGGCAAGCTCATTTTAGTGCTTTGTTTTCCACCCATCCTGCTAGCGGGGTGAGGATGAGGAATAATGCGAAGTAAAGGACTGATGCGATTTGTCCGATGATAATGTATGGATGTTCTACGGGCATGCCTCCGATTCATGTTAGAATGATTATATCTGCTACTAGGGTTCAGAACAGGAATTGGGTGATTGGGCGGAATGTCAGTCCTCGTTGTTTTGAAGTGTGTAAGATTGGTACTACTATTAGTACTAAGATGGAGAATAGTAATGCGAGGACCCCTCCTAGTTTGTTTGGAATAGATCGTAGGATGGCGTAGGCAAACAGGAAGTATCATTCTGGCTTGATATGTGGGGGAGTGACTAGTGGATTTGCTGGGGTGAAATTTTCTGGGTCTCCTAAGAGGTTTGGGGAGAATAGTGCTAATGATGTGAGGGCTAACAATATCACTACGAACCCTAGAAGGTCTTTATATGAGAAATATGGGTGGAAGGAAATTTTATCTGCGTCGGAGTTTAATCCGGCTGGATTATTCGATCCTGTTTCGTGGAGAAAGAGTAGGTGTAGAAGGGTTGCGGCGGCGACGACGAATGGTAGTAGGAAGTGGAATGCGAAGAACCGTGTTAGTGTTGCGTTGTCTACCGAGAAGCCACCTCAAATTCATTGAACAAGGGTATCTCCCATGTAAGGAACTGCTGATAGTAGATTTGTGATTACTGTGGCACCTCAAAAGGATATCTGTCCTCACGGAAGGACGTAGCCGACGAAGGCTGTTATCATGACTAAAAGGAGAAGGACTACTCCAATGTTTCAGGTTTCTTTATACAGGTAGGATCCATAGTATAGGCCGCGGGCAATATGTATGTAAATGCAGATGAAAAAGAATGATGCTCCGTTAGCGTGAATATTACGGATGAGTCAGCCATAGTTTACGTCTCGGCAGATGTGAACCACTGATGAAAATGCGGTTGAGATGTCAGAGGTGTAGTGTATGGCTAGGAATAGTCCGGTTAGGATTTGGGTGATTAAACATAGTCCTAGGAGGGACCCGAAGTTTCATCACACAGAAATATTAGATGGTGTGGGAAGGTCAACTAGTGCGTCGTTGGCGATTTTTATTAGTGGATGGGTTTTTCGTAGGCTTGCCATTATTGTTCTTGTAGTTGAACTACAACGGTGGTTCTTCAAGTCACTGGTCTCGGTTAAAGTCCGAGCAAGAATTATGACTTATTTTATGTTTTTACTATTGGTGGCTTTAGTTGTGGGTTTGATTGCTGTTGCTTCTAATCCTACGCCTTATTTTGCTGCTTTAGGTTTGGTAGTAGCAGCGGGGGTTGGGTGTGGGATTTTAGTTGGTTATGGGGGCTCTTTTTTATCTTTAGTCCTTTTTTTAATTTATTTAGGGGGAATGCTCGTGGTGTTTGCTTATTCAGCGGCTTTGGCTGCTGAGCCTTTTCCAGAGGCTTGGGGAAGTCGTTCTGTAGCCGGGTATGTGCTAGTTTATCTTCTAGGTGTTGTGTTGGCGGCCGGGCTATTTTGAGGGGGGTGGTATGAGGGCTCTTGAGTAGTCGTTGATGGGTTAAAGGAGTTTTCTATATTACGTGGCGATGTTAGTGGTGTGGCTGTTATATATTCTTTTGGTGGGGCGATGTTGGTTATCTGTGCGTGGGTGTTGCTTTTAACCTTGCTTGTGGTGTTGGAGCTTACTCGGGGGTTGAGTCGTGGTACTCTTCGAGCCGTTTAAATAAGAGTTAGAAGAATGGCCAGGGTTAGGGTTAAGAGGAAGATAGTTAGGTAAGTTTTGATTATACCTCGTTGGATGTCGCTTGTAACTTTTGATATTATTATTTGGGTTAGTGCTAGTCCTTTTGGTCCCGTGATTTCAAGTCATGTTTGGTCAAGTTTAGTGGCGATTGATTGTCCTAGGGTTAGGTTGAGTTTGGGAGGGAGTCGGTGGATTGTTGCGGGGAAGTATCCTAACATGTTTGAGAAGTGGTGTATAGGGATTGTGGGGGTAATTTTGACTTGTTTGTTGGTTATGGCTGTAAGTTCTACGGCCACTAGAAGTCCGGCGATGGTTACTATGAGGGCTGCTAGTTTTAGGGTGGCTGGTATTGTTATGATGGGTGTTTTTGAGGGTAGGAAGTTAGATGTAATGATAAGCCCTGCAATGATACTTCCTCAGGCAAGTCGTTTGATGGGGTTGATAACTAATGGGTTATTTTCGTTGATGGGGGATAGTGGCAGGAATCGGGGGGATCCCATGGTTACGAAGAATACTACTCGGAAACTATAAACTGCGGTGAATGATGTGGCAATTAGTGTAAGGGTTAGGGCTCAGGCGTTAAGGTAGGAGGTGTTTAGGGCTTCGATAATGGCATCTTTTGAGAAGAATCCGGCCAGGAATGGGGTTCCTGTTAATGCAAGGCTGCCAATTGTGAGGTAGGTCGAGGTGGCAGGTATTAGATTATGAAGACCTCCTATTTTTCGGATGTCTTGTTCGTCGTTTAGGCTGTGAATAATTGATCCGGAGCATAAGAATAGTATAGCCTTGAAGAATGCGTGTGTGCAAATGTGGAGGAACGCTAGTTGTGGTTGATTTAGTCCAATTGTAACCATTATCAGGCCTAGTTGACTGGATGTTGAGAAAGCTACGATTTTTTTGATGTCATTTTGGGTTAGGGCGCAGGTGGCTGTGAATAGGGTGGTAAGTGCCCCCAAGCATAGGCAGATTGTCAGTGCGAGATTGTTGTCTTCTATGAGGGGGTGGAGGCGAATTAATAGGAAGATTCCTGCAACAACCATAGTGCTGGAATGGAGTAGGGCAGATACTGGCGTAGGGCCCTCCATGGCAGAAGGGAGTCAGGGATGTAGGCCAAATTGGGCCGATTTTCCTGTTGCTGCGAGGATTAGTCCGATTAGGGGAATTGTCATGTCGAAGTTTTTTGACAGGAAGAAGATTTGCTGGATTTCTCAGGAGTTAAGGTTTATTGCGAATCATGCTATGCTTAGGATTAGTCCAATGTCTCCTACTCGGTTGTAGATAACGGCTTGGAGGGCTGCTGTGTTAGCGTCTGCTCGTCCGTATCACCATCCGATTAGTAGGAATGATATAATTCCGACACCTTCTCAGCCAATGAATAGCTGGAATATATTGTTGGCTGTGACCAGGGTAATTATGGCTACCAGGAATAGGAGTAGGTATTTGAAAAATCGGTTCATGTTTGGGTCAGAGTGTATATACCATAGCGCGAATTCTAGGATGGATCAGGTAACGTAGAGGGCAATGGGGGTGAAAATAAGGGAGTAGTGGTCGAATTTAAAGCTGATGTTCGTATCAAATATGTGTGTGTTCATTCATTGTCAGTTTGTGGTGATGCTTTCTATCCCCTGGTCTAGAAAAATTATGAGTGGGAGAAGACTAATGAAGAATGAGGTGCTGACGGCGGTTTTGACATGTGTATTTGCTCATTCTGGTTTTTGTGGTTTGGGGCTTAGTGTTGTTAGTAGGGGGAATATAAGGATAGTGAGAACTAAAATAAGTGAGGATGATATAATTAAGGTTGTTGGATTCATAGCTTCCACTTGGATTTGCACCAAGAGTTTTTGGTTCCTAAGACCAACGGATGAACTGTTATCCTTCAGAAGCGTGAGGAAGCCGCGGATTTTAACCGCGGTGCATAAGGATTAGCAGTACTTATTGATTTCTGTCCTTCCTTGGTGAGTAAGGGGATTTTAACTCCTGTCTTTAGAATCACAATCTAATATTTTGGTTAAACTATACTTACTAGTAGCATCAGCCTCATATAAGTTCTGGCTTTGTAACAAGGAGGATTACTGGAATCAGGTGAAGGGCTATTAATAGGTGTTCTCGGGTGTGGAATGGCGGGAGTTTGGTGATGTGGCTCGGTGTCGGGCCTCGTTGAGATATTAGGAATATATATAGGGAGTAGCCTGCTGTAATTAACGTTCCTGCTCCTGTGAGCGCAATAGTTCATGGTGATCAGTTGAATAGTGTTGTAATAATTATTAGTTCTCCTATCAGGTTAGGTAGTGGGGGTAGTGCTAGATTGGCCAGGTTGGCGATAAATCATCACACTGCTGTTAACGGGAAGATTATTTGTAATCCTCGGGCAAGAATTATGGTTCGGCTATGGGTTCGTTCATAGGCTGTATTGGCTAAGCAGAATAGTATTGAAGACACTAGTCCGTGGGCGATTATTAGAATAATAGCTCCTGAGAATCCTCATGGGGTTTGGATTAGGATTCCGCCCGCTACAAGCCCTATGTGACTGACAGATGAGTAGGCAATTAGGGACTTGAGGTCTGTTTGTCGGAGGCAGATTGATCCAGTCATGATAATGCCCCATAATGCTAGAATGATAAATGGGTATACTAGTTCTTTAGATAGTGGGTCTAGCATAATTATTATTCGTATTATTCCGTATCCCCCTAGTTTTAGTAGTACCGCTGCTAGTACTATAGATCCTGCGACTGGGGCTTCAACATGTGCTTTTGGTAGTCACAGGTGTACTCCGTATAATGGTATTTTTACTAGGAATGCGATTAAGCAGCCGGCTCATCAGATTTTGTGACCTCAGGAGTTTAGGAGTATCGGTTGAGAGTATTGGATTACCAACATGGATAGAGTCCCGGTAGATTGTTGAAGTAGGAGGAGGGCAACTAATAATGGGAGGGACCCTGCTAGTGTGTAGAATAGGAAGTAGGTTCCCGCGTTGAGGCGTTCAGTTTGGTTTCCTCATCGGGTGATAATAATAAGGGTTGGGATAAGTGTGGCTTCGAATATAATATAAAATATAATAATTTCGGTGGCACCGAATGCTATAATTAGGAAAGTTTGTAGTGAGGTGAGGAGGGTGATGTATAAACGTTGTCGGCTGATAGGTTCGGGGTTGACATGGTTTTGACTGGCTAAAATTATTAATGGAAGAAGTCAGCATGTCAGTACTAGAAGGGGGGTTGAGAGCGGGTCTGTGGCCAGATATGAGTTGGATATGGTTCATCCGGTTTCTGATGTTCATTTCAACCATGTGAGGCTAATTAGGGCAATTAGGAGACTATGTGCGGTTGTAGTCGTTCATAGCCACTTGGGGGAGACTAATCAAATTGTTGGGAAAAGTATAACAGTGGGGATTAGTACTTTTAGCATTGTAGGAGATTAAGGTTTTGTAAACGGTCGGTCCCATGAGTTCGGGCTGTGGCTACTAGGAGTGCAAGGCCTGTGCTCGCTTCGCAGGCGGAGAAGGCTAGTAACAGCATAGGGGCTGCGGAGAAGCTTGTTGATTCGAATTGTAAGGCCCATAGGGCTAGTGCAATAAATAGGGATAGTATTATTCCCTCTAAGCACAGGAGTGCGGAGAGTAGGTGGGTGCGGTGGAATGCTAGTCCTATTAATCCTAAAATGAATGCTGAACTAAAGCTAAAATGTACTGGTGTCATAAGGGGGTCATGGACTTAAACCATAATTTTCTGAGCCGAAATCAGAGGTCTTATTTTGGACTAACTCCCTATTCTGCTCATTCTAGGCCGCCCTGGGTTCACTCATAAATTAGTCCCAGGGTTAATAAGATTAGGACTGTAGTGGCTCAAAAGAATGTTCCGGTGGGGTTGTGGAGTTGATCTCCTCACGGTAGGGGGAGGAGGAGGGCAATTTCTAGGTCAAATAGGAGGAATAGGATTGCTACTAGGAAGAATCGTAATGAGAAGGGTAGTCGGGCGGATCCAAGTGGGTCGAATCCACACTCATAGGGAGATAGTTTTTCTGCGTCCGGATTTATTTGTGGTAGTCAGAAGGATACGATTGCTAGGATTGAGGATAGGGCTACTGTGATGGTGAGGATGGTTATAATTAGGTTCATTATCTTTCCCTGGGGTTTAACCAAGACTAAATGATTGGAAGTCATTTGTACTAACTTTAATACTAGAAAGATTATGAGCCTCATCAATAGATGGATACGTAGAGGAACAGTCATACTACGTCAACAAAGTGTCAATATCAAGCGGCGGCTTCGAAGCCGAAGTGATGTTCGGATGTAAAGTGGTATTGGATTTGGCGGAGAAGACAGACAGCCAGGAATGATGACCCGATAATGACATGTAGTCCATGGAATCCTGTGGCCACAAAGAATGTAGAGCCGTATACTCCGTCTGCAATTGTGAAGGGGGCCTCGTAGTATTCTATGGCTTGGAGGGCAGTGAAGTAAAGTCCTAGTAGAATTGTGAGTGCGAGGGATTGGATGGCTTGTTTTCGTTCACCTTCTATGATGCTGTGGTGGGCTCATGTAACTGTTACCCCGGATGCTAGTAGTACAGCTGTGTTGAGGAGGGGAACTTCGAAGGGGTCTAATGTAATGATTCCTGTTGGGGGTCAGCATCCCCCTAGTTCTGGCGTCGGTGCTAGACTTGAGTGGTAGAAAGCTCAGAAGAATCCTAGGAAAAAGAATACCTCTGAGGTAATGAATAGGATTATTCCATAACGTAGTCCTTTTTGTACGGGTGGTGTGTGGTGACCTTGGAATGTTCCTTCTCGAATAATGTCACGTCATCATTGGAATATTGTAAGGAGTAGAAGAATTATTCCGAGGGTTATTAGTGTTGTTGAGTGGAAGTGGAACCAGATTGCTAGGCCGGATGTTATTAATAGAGCACCGACGGCTCCGGTTAGTGGTCATGGGCTTGGATCAACCATATGATATGCATGTGCTTGGTGGGCCATTAGACGTTTTCTTGCAGGTAGAGGCTTAGGAGTAGTACGAATACATAAGCTTGGATTATTGCTACTGCGACTTCTAGGAGTGTTAGGAGGAAGAGAACGGTGGCGGTTAAGATGGCCACTGTGGGCATTATTGGTAGTAGAACAAATACAGCTGTGGCGATGAGTTGAATTAATAAGTGACCCGCAGTCAAGTTGGCTGTAAGTCGAACGCCCAGGGCTAATGGGCGAATGAATAGGCTAATTGTTTCGATAATAATTAGTACAGGGATTAGGGGAATAGGTGTCCCTTCTGGTAGAAGGTGTCCAAGGGCAACCGTTGGTTGGTTTCGCATTCCAATAATTACGGTGGCAAGTCATAGTGGTACAGCAAATCCTATATTCAGCGATAATTGCGTTGTAGGTGTGAAAGTATATGGAAGGAGGCCTAGTATGTTGATGGTAATAAGGAATACTATTAATGAGGCTAATAGTAGTGCTCATTTATGTCCTCCTACATTTAAGGGCATTATTAATTGGTTGGTGAATCGGTTAATGAATCATGTTTGGAGGGTAATGAGTCGGTTGTTGATTCACCGGGATGGCGGGGTTGGGAAAAGAAGTCATGGCAGTGCGATTGCAATAGCAATAAGTGGAATTCCTAGGAAAGATGGGCTTGCGAATTGATCAAAAAAGCTTACTATCATGGTCAGTCTCAGGGTTCTGTTTTGTGTTTTTCTTCACTTATTGGGATTGGTTCATTTGGCGTGGTGTGATTTAAGATTTTAGTTGGGATGATGGTGAGAAAGACGATTCATGAGAATACTAGAATTGCGAATCAGGGATTGGGGTTTAATTGGGGCATTTCACTAGAGGTGGTCGGTAGGCACCAAACTTTGGCTTAAAAGGCCAACGCTTTGTCCAATAATTAGCTTTCTAGTGAGGCGTCTTCTAGTATTAATGAGGATCAGCTCTCGAAATGCTCTAGTGGGACTGCTTCAACTACAATGGGCATAAAGCTGTGGTTTGCCCCGCAGATTTCAGAACACTGTCCGTAGAACACACCTGGGCGTGAGGCAATGAAGGCAGTTTGGTTTAGTCGGCCTGGCACTGCGTCTATTTTTACGCCCAGAGACGGAACGGCTCAAGAGTGTAATACATCTTCGGCAGATACTAGGACACGAACTGGTGATTCTATGGGGACTACTATTCGGTGGTCTGTTTCTAGGAGTCGGAATTGGCCTGGTGTGAGGTCCTGGGTTGGGATTATGTAGGAATCGAAGCCCAGATCTTCGTAATCTGTGTACTCATAGCTTCAGTATCATTGATGACCTATGGCTTTAATTGTTAGGTGGGGGTCATTGATTTCGTCTATAAGGTATAAAATTCGAAGGGACGGCAGGGCGATCAAAACTAGAATGACAGCTGGTAAGATAGTTCATACGATTTCGATCTCTTGGGAGTCTAGAATATATTTGTTAGTAAGTTTGGTTGAAACCATTGCAATAATAATATAAAGTACTAGAGTACTAATTAAGAATACGATTATTAGGGCGTGGTCATGGAAGTGAAGAAGTTCTTCTATAACGGGTGATGCCGCGTCTTGGAATCCTAGTTGCGTGGGATGTGCCATTAAGCTTTGAGCTTAAGACATACAGGGGTCTAACCTGCGATTTCACCTTGACAAGGTGATGTAATTTGCATATTTTACTAATGTCTTAGAAGAAAGTGACAGAGTGGTCATGTGACTGGCTTGAAACCAGTATACGGGGGTTCAATTCCTTCCTTTCTCGTTAGTTTGATTGAACTTGAACGAATGCAGGCTCTTCAAATGTGTGGTATGGTGGAGGGCAGCCATGAAGTCATTCTACATTTGTTATAGTTAATTCTACTGAGGATACTTCTCGTTTAGCGGCGAAGGCTTCTCATAGAATAAATAGGAACATAATTACTGCTACTAGGGAGATAAGTGACCCGATGGATGACACTGTATTTCACAGAGCGTAGGCATCTGGGTAGTCAGAGTATCGTCGTGGCATTCCTGCTAGGCCTAGGAAGTGTTGTGGGAAGAATGTAAGGTTGACACCGATGAATATTACTCCGAAGTGGATTTTTGTTCAGGTGTCATTTAAGGTATATCCTGTAAATAGAGGGAATCAGTGAACAAAGGCTGCCATAATGGCAAATACAGCACCCATTGATAGTACATAGTGGAAGTGTGCGACTACGTAGTATGTGTCGTGAAGGACGATGTCGAGTGATGAATTGGCTAGAACAATTCCTGTTAATCCGCCCACTGTGAAGAGGAAAATGAATCCAAGGGCTCATAACATGGGTGTTTCTCATTTGATAGATCCTCCGTGAAGTGTGGCTAGTCAGCTAAATACTTTTACGCCTGTTGGGATGGCAATAATTATTGTTGCGGATGTAAAGTATGCACGAGTGTCTACGTCTATTCCGACAGTGAACATGTGGTGGGCTCATACAATAAACCCCAGGAGGCCGATAGCCATCATGGCTCAAACCATTCCTATGTAGCCGAATGGTTCTTTTTTGCCTGCGTAGTAGGCTACAACGTGTGAAATGATTCCAAATCCGGGTAAAATGAGAATGTAAACCTCTGGGTGGCCGAAGAATCAAAATAGGTGCTGATATAGGATTGGGTCTCCTCCTCCTGCTGGATCAAAGAATGTGGTGTTTAGATTTCGATCTGTGAGGAGCATAGTAATTCCAGCGGCTAGGACTGGCAGGGATAGGAGAAGAAGTACGGCTGTTACAAGCACAGCTCAGACAAACAGGGGTGTTTGGTATTGAGAGATGGCTGGTGGTTTTATATTGATAGTTGTGGTGATGAAGTTAATTGCACCTAAAATTGATGACACACCTGCTAGGTGAAGCGAGAAAATTGTTAGGTCTACGGATGCTCCTGCGTGAGCAAGATTGCCTGCGAGTGGTGGGTATACTGTTCACCCTGTTCCAGCTCCGGCCTCAACACCAGAGGAAGCAAGTAATAGAAGGAAAGAGGGGGGTAGAAGTCAGAAGCTCATGTTATTTATCCGTGGGAATGCTATATCGGGTGCTCCGATTATTAGCGGCACGAGTCAGTTTCCGAACCCTCCGATTAGAATTGGTATTACTATAAAGAAAATTATTACGAAGGCATGGGCAGTGACAATAACATTATAAATTTGATCGTCGCCCAGAAGTGATCCAGGTTGGCTTAGTTCGGCTCGAATGAGAAGGCTTAGAGCGGTTCCCACTATTCCGGCTCAGGCACCAAATACAAGATAAAGGGTACCAATGTCTTTGTGGTTTGTAGAAAAGAATCAGCGTGTAATTGCCACAGGTAGGGTAGCCGAGTGCTTAGGCGGCGGGTTGTAGCCCCGAAGACAGAGGTTTAAGTCCTCTCCTTATCACCAGCTCCGTGGTGAAGAAGCATGCTGGATTGCAAATCCAGAGACGTAGATTAGTAGTCTGCCGGGGCTTTTCCCGCCTTACCAGGCTAGAGGCGGGAAAAGTAGATGGATGCTCGCTGGTTTGAGCGCTTAGCTGTTAACTAAGAGTTTGTAGGATCGAGGCCTTCCCATCTAGTAAGGCCTTAGTTTAATAAAAACATTTGATTTGCAATCAGAAAATGCAAGATAGACTCTTGTAGGTCTTATCAGGGACTAGAAGATTTTCACTTCTACTTAGAGCTTTGAAGGCTCTTGGTCTGATGTTATCCTAAGTCCCTAGGTGGCTAGTATTAGAATAGCGGGGGTTATTGGTAAAAGTCCTAGGGCAATTGTAGTGGACAGGGTAAGTGGGAGGGAGGACTGGGTTGTTTGGGTTCGTCAAGGGGTGATTGAGTTGGTAGTGTTGGGGGAGATTGTCAGTGTTATTGCGTAACAGAGACGTAGATAAAAATAGAGGCTTAGTAGGGCAGCTAGGGCCATAATTGTGGCAGTGATTGGAAGGTTTTGTTTTGCTAGTTCTTGTAGGATTAGTCATTTTGGCATAAATCCTGTTAGTGGGGGTAGGCCCCCTAGCGATAATAGTACTAGGGCAGTGGTTGTTGTTAGGATTGGACTTTTTGACCAGATTATTGAAAGAGTATTGATCTTTGTGGCGGCTGATGTTTTTAGGGTGAGGAATGCTGCGGATGTCATGAAAATATATGTTCCTAGGGCAACAAGGGTAAGTTGTGGGGCGTATTGGAGAATGATGATTATTCAGCCTATGTGTGCGATCGAGGAGTAGGCCAAGATTTTTCGTAGTTGGGTTTGGTTTAGACCTCCTCATCCCCCAACTAGGGTGGATGTGATTCCTAGGGCAGTTAATAGTGCGGGGTCCACGGCTTGGGCTGTTTGGATAATTAGGGCAAATGGGGCAAGCTTTTGTCATGTTGATAAGATTAGGCCTGTTAGAAGGTCTAGTCCTTGTAGGACTTCTGGTATTCAGAAGTGTATTGGTGCTAGTCCAATTTTAAGTGCTAGGGCAGTAATAATTATTGTGCTAGCGACGGGGCTTGATATGTTGTTTATATCTCATTCTCCTGTGATTCAGGCATTTGTTGTGCTTGCAAATATAATTATTGCGGCTGCGGTGGCTTGGGTTAGGAAATATTTTGTGGTGGCTTCTACTGCGCGGGGGTGGTGGTGTTGTGCTATTAGAGGAATGATTGCCAGGGTGTTAATTTCCAGTCCTATTCAGGCTAGTAATCAGTGGGAGCTAGCAAAGGTTAGGGTGGTTCCTAATCCTAGGCTGGATAGTAGGATTGCGAGTACGTAGGGGTTCATTGATGGAGGAGGGACTTTAACCGTCATGTTCGGGGTATGGGCCCGAAAGCTTGATTAGCTGACCCCATCTTAGAAAGTGGTGTAGAGGAAGCACTAAGAGTTTTGATCTCTTGGGCATGGGTTCGATCCCCTTCTTTCTAAGAACTGAGGGGATTTTAGCCCCTATAGGCCACTCTATCAAAGTGGTCCCTAGGCATTCGGGCACAGTTCCTGAATTATAGTTGTGGGGGAAGGCCCGCTAGTGCGATTGGTAGGGCGATGTGTCATAGTACCAGGGCCAGTGTTAGGGGGAGGAAGTTTTTTCATACGAGGTGTATTAGTTGGTCGTATCGGAATCGTGGGTATGAGGCTCGTACCCATAGGAATACGATAGACAGTAGTGCAGCTTTAGTTATAAGGCTAATTGTTGTTAATTCTGGGATGTGGTGGATGTGTGATGTCCCTAGGAATAGTACGGCTGATAAGGTATTCATTAATAGGATGTTTGCATATTCGGCCAGGAAGAAGAGAGCGAAGGGCCCTCCTGCATATTCTACGTTAAAACCTGAGACTAGTTCTGATTCTCCTTCTGTTAGGTCGAATGGTGCTCGGTTCGTTTCTGCTAAGGTTGAGATATATCATATTGCGGCCAGTGGTCAGGCAGGGGCTAATAATCAGATGCTTTCTTGGGCTGTGCTAAATGTTTGTAGAGTATAGCCTCCTGAGAAGATAATGACCGATAGAAGAATTAGTCCGAGGCTTACTTCATAGGAAATTGTTTGGGCTACGGCCCGTAGGGCTCCGATTAGTGCATATTTTGAATTTGATGCTCACCCTGATCCTAGAATAGAGTACACTGCGAGGCTTGACAGGGCCAGGATAAACAGAACCCCTAGGTTGAGGTCAACTACTGGATAGGGCATGGGTATGGGTGCTCATAGTGTTATGGCTAGAGTTAGTGCAAGAATGGGGGCGGCTAGAAATAGGAATGGGGAGGATGTAGAGGGGCGGACTGGTTCTTTAATAAATAGTTTTACTCCATCAGCGATGGGCTGTAAAAGTCCGTATGGTCCGACTACATTTGGCCCCTTTCGTAGTTGTATATATCCTAATACTTTACGCTCGATTAGAGTTAGGAAGGCTACTGCTAATAGGACGGGCACAATATAGGCTAGGGGGTTAATTAGGTGGTTTATTAGAGTGTTTAGCATGAACTGGGAAGAGGATTTGAACCTCTGGTATAAAGGGCTTAGGCCTTTCGCAATTTACCATGCTCTGCCACCCCAGTATGTCCTTATTTCGGGCGGTTGGGGTTTTGGCCCTCCCTTTATTTAATTTATTTGTTTTCATTAATTAGGGGTGGGGCGTGCTTTAAGTATGGGCCCCTCTTTTCCGATCCTTTCGTACTAGGAAAAGTAGCGTTACAGATAGAAACTGACCTGGATTGCTCCGGTCTGAACTCAGATCACGTAGGACTTTAATCGTTGAACAAACGAACCCTTAATAGCGGCTGCACCATTAGGATGTCCTGATCCAACATCGAGGTCGTAAACCCCCTCGTCGATATGGACTCTGGGAGAGGATTGCGCTGTTATCCCTAGGGTAACTTGGTTCGTTGATCGGCTTTATTGGCCGGATCATTTTTGGTCAGATGTTCTGTGGCTTAGAGATGTTTCTCTTGGTTTTAGGGGTTTGGCCCATTCCACTCGGAGGCTTGTTTTTCCTCCGCGGTCGCCCCAACCGAAGGTAAAATTTCACTTTCCACTAAGTTTTTGCTTTTTATTAAGTTGCTTAACGTGGTTGAATTTTGTACCTTAAGCTCCAAAGGGTCTTCTCGTCTTGTATAATTATACCCGCTTCTGCACGGATAGATCAATTTCACTGACTTGAAGGGGGAGACAGTTAAGCCCTCGTTTAGCCATTCATACAGGTCTCTATTTAAAAGACAAGTGATTGCGCTACCTTTGCACGGTCAAAATACCGCGGCCGTTGAACCCGTAGTCACTGGGCAGGCTGGACCTCCTATACTCAGTTTAGTTGCAGGAGGCGATGTTTTTGGTAAACAGGCGAGGCTTGTGTTTGCCGAGTTCCTTCCCTTTCTTTTAGTCTTTCCTTTAAAAATAGCACTCCAGTGTGGGGTTAACGATTGTTTAGTTGTGGGTTTTTCTTGGTTTTTCTGTTGTTCACATTACTCTCTTGGGTTGGGTTCGTTAATTTCCAGTGGTTTGTCCGATCTGGTTTACACTTGTGCTTGGAGAAGAGCAGGTCTTCTTGTTACTCATTTTAGCATAATTTCTTCCATGCGGGCATGGGTTAGCCTGATATTGTTAGGGGAATAAGATTTTTTATCAGTATAATAAACTTCTTTCTGTCTGAGCTTTAACGCTTTCTATTTAGATGGCTGCTTTTAGGCCCACTGAAACAGTATGTTTTATATATTATGATCTTTATCCTCCTGTGAAGGTTGTATCCTTTGTTAGAGGGGCTGTACCCCCTTTAACTAACTCTCGTATGTTTCCCTTATTGTCTTAATGTTATATTTTTGATTTGGGGTGTACGAGGCTGAACTTCTATCCACTTCTCAGGCAACCAGCTATCACCAGGTTCGGTAGGTCTGTCACTTCTACCCGGAGCTCTTCCCACTCTTTTGCCACAGAGACGGGTTAGCCCTAAATTTAAATAGGCTGTCTCGGGGTAGCTCACCTGGTTTCGGGGTTTCAAACTAAAGGTCTCTTTGCTTGAGGGTGCTGGCTAAATCATGATGCAAAAGGTACAAGGTTTAGTCTTTGTTTTTTAGTGCTTATATGGGTTGTTTCATTTCTCTTTCAGCTTTCCCTTGCGGTACTTTTTCTATTGCTTTAGGTTGAACCTTTTCTGTCGCCCATACTCAGGTAAAAAAATGGTTTAGTTTATGGTGTTAGGTCATGTTTTGTTATTAACATTGTTGGGTTATATTGGGGGTTAAGCTAGCTGTTTGGCTCAGGGTGATCCAACTTGCATGGATGTCTTCTCGGTGTAAGTGAGATGCTTGACTAACTCAGCCACGCCCTGGGTTTAATCCAAGTGCACCTTCCGGTACACTTACCATGTTACGACTTGCCTCCCCTTGTCAGTGCTTTAGTGTTAAGTATCTTTGTTGCGTTTTGACAGGGGAGAGTGACGGGCGGTGTGTACGCGCCTCAGAGCCGGGTTCAAAAGGACACTCTGCTTCCTTTTTACTACTAAATCCTCCTTCAAGCACTATTTCATGTTGCATGTTCGTAGTGTTCTGTGATAGAAAATGTAGCCCATTTCTTCCCACTTCGTACGCTACACCTCGACCTGACGTTCTGGGTTGTGCCCATTTTGCTTACTTTTATTACCTTCACAGGGTAAGCTGACGACGGCGGTATATAGGCTGGGATGGCTAGAAGTGGTGAGGTTTAACGGGGGTTATCGGTTCTAGAACAGGCTCCTCTAGGGGGGTCTGAGGCACCGTCAGGTCCTTTGGGTTTCAAGCTGATGCTCGTAGTACCCGGGCGGACATCTAATTGTAGTTGGATGTCTAGGTTTATGGCTGAGCATAGTGGGGTATCTAATCCCAGTTTGTTTCTCAGCTTTCGTGGGGTCAGGTGGGCTTTATTAAAGCTACTTTCGTATGATTGGGCTTCGGACACCTAGAAGCGTATGACGGCCAAAGGGCCATTTGGCTTTAAAAAATTATCTTGCTCTCCTTAACCACCCTTTACGCCGTGGTGCTATCAACTAGGGCCTCTCGTTTAACCGCGGTGGCTGGCACGAGTTTTACCGGCCCTCTTAGCCCTGACTGAGTCAAGTTTTCACTTATGGCTTAATGTTTATCACTGCTGAATTCCCTTGGGGGTGTGGCTTGGCCAGGCGTCTTGGGCTAAAATTTGTGCCTGATGCCCGCTCCTCGTCCCCGGGCGGGGGATTGAGGGCATACTCACGGGACTGCGGAGACTTGCATGTGTAAGTCGGGTAAGAGCTGATAATAAGGTCAGGACCATGCCTTTATGCATGCGGAGTTTTTTAGGACCCATCTTAACATCTTCAGTGTTATGCTTTGTATTAAGCTACGCTAGC